AAAATTTCTATTTTTGCTAATATTTCACGTGTTTCTATTTATGGTTCCTATGGAGCTACATTGCAACAAATCTTCTGTTTCTGCAGCATTGCTTCTATGATTTTAGGAGCACTGGCCGCCATGGCCCAAACGAAAGTAAAAAGACCTCTAGCTCATAGTTCAATTGGACATGTAGGTTATATTCGTACTGGGTTCTCATGTGGAACCATAGAAGGAATTCAATCACTACTAATTGGTATCTTTATTTATGCATTAATGACGATAGATGCATTCGCCATAGTTTTAGCATTACGGCAAACCCGTGTCAAATATATAGCAGATTTGGGCGCTCTAGCCAAAACGAATCCTATTTCGGCTATAACCTTCTCCATTACTATGTTCTCATACGTAGGAATACCCCCGTTAGCCGGCTTTTGTAGCAAATTCTATTTGTTCTTCGCCGCTTTGGGTTGCGGGGCTTACTTCCTAGCCCCAGTGGGAGTAGTGACTAGCGTTATAGGTTGTTGGGCGGCCGGAAGGTTGCCACGAGTCAGTCAGTTTGGGGGACCGAAGGCAGTTCTCCGTGCACCGGACACGTAGCTTACCGAATCAGTTGCGACACCGATGGGAATGCATGCTACGAAAGATAGGGTCGAGTCTGAAACATCAACCGTCTACTCAATATCCTTGTACGAGTCCACAATCACTACACGAGATGAACCTTGGTTTGGTGAATTGAAGTTTGCCTTAGGTGTAAAAAAAAGGACTCCCAGTTACTGCGCGCGATCGTATACTGAGGTGCTCCCCGCCGGTTGTTGGAACGACGCGAGCCGGGCCTCCATTCAGAAAGATGAAGGGTCCAAACAAAAGTAAAAATAGGGGGTTAAAAATTCCCCATCTCATTGGGGGCGGAAAACGAATCGACATCTCGATGTGATACAGCCTTTTCTATTTTTGTTGGGAAAGAACGGCGAAGTCCATCCGAACCGTCCAATGAAGAATAAGAGGAGAGCAAAGCGCCAATGGCGCGCGAAGCGCATGCGAAAGGGGCACGGAGAAAAAAAAGAAGTGTGGAGGATAAGCAGCCGAGCTCATTCCCTTCGCTTCCTGGGCCCAAAGCAGTGCAGTCTTTCCTGGCCAAATCAAGGATTTGGGGCTTCTTGCTACTTAAAGAAATCAATTTTTATTAGTCATATATATATTAATAGAAAGATAGATCCATCCATCTATCCTATCCGATTTATATTTTGATATATATAAAAGAATCGATTTCATTCAACGTTTGATTGATTCAAAGAACTGCGCTTAGCCCCCCCCCGCTCATGAAACGGCTCTGCTGCAATGGATGGCAGAGGGTCCATAGTACCCAAAGAACTGGAGTGGTCCAGTAGCCGGGAAGGGGCCTAGAAGTGCCAACTACTACACCACACTACACTCGGCTCTACACATTTACAGAGCTAACCCCTGTCCAGTCCCTGGCAGAGTGAAGGGGGCTTCCATCCTTATTCCCTATCCCCTCGCCCAGGCTAACGGGGCCTTACGGGGGGGAGAGTGGAGCCCCGAGAAGCACTGTTGAGAGGAAGATCCTTGGCCCCTCCTCATTCTCTACAGGGTTCCAAACCTTTCTTCAACATAGGTGACAACGAGCGGGGCAGAGATGGAAGAGATCGAACACGAGAATAAGAAGCAAGCTCGCCTTCCTTTTTTATCATTTTGATAGAGAGGGATGGAGAAAGTGGACAAAACAGACTCGCATTTCCCAGTCGAAAAGATGGGTTCCTTTTTCGTCTTGCATTTCTCATCGCGGAAAAAGAATAATATTGAAAACCCAACCCACCAACCCTTTCCTTCGTAGAGCCGTGTATTGTAATCCGAACCTGCCCGGAGCGAGTCTCCCATAGAGGCAAGTGAAGTTGGTGAGCCGTATGATGGGCAACTATCTCCTGCGGTTCGGAGAGGACTCAGCTGTTAGTTAGTACCCCCTTTCGGGGTGGACCTTTCACTCTATTTTATTATATACGCTTAGCGAAAAGAATGTTTTTTGATACACCTAGGACATGGATTTTATATGAACCAATGGATCGTGACAAGTCGTTACTACTAGCAATGACTTCGTCTTTCATTACTTCATCCTTTCCATATCCCTCTCCCTTGTTCTCAGTTACTCATCAAATGGCACTCAGTTCATATCTTTAAGTTCGATCATTGACAAGGTTCAAAGAAAGGGTGGGCCATTGATAAAGAATCGATTCCAAAGCACAATGCTAGCAAGGGTAGCTACTAGGAAGAGTTGACGGTATTAAATAGCTCGACCTATAGCTAAAAAATCATAAGAGAGAGAAGAAAGCTAGTTTTTCGCCCACCAAATCCCATGTCTTTCTTGGTTGGTAAACCCAACCGGCGATTTACATTACAACAAGTCTTTGCTAAAAGAAAGCAAAGCGGATCACTTTAACAGTTCATATATAATCATGCCAAGCTGGTGCGAGTTTTTTAGAGCAAAAAAAGAATATGAACGAGGAGAAAGCATTCGTTATCTTTATATGGATAGCCAATTCTTATTAAGATATTGTTTGTATTCTTTACCCGGAAAATGGGTTTACTATTTTGAAAGATCGGAACATGGGAATAGATATGGTACCAAAACGGACTACCTATTTCAATTGATTTGTTTTCTACCACTTCTTAGGAAAATTCCCAATAGAGGGAAATACCTTTTATATTTAATTAGTAAATTTTTTATTTATTTAGTTTTTTCACGAGTCATTATGGAACTAGGTTATGTTTTGATGGACGAACTCTCTAAAGCTGTAGCGCAATTCTACCCCTCTTCCGATGCTGTTAGCTCGACTCGTGGTATAGCTCTTAATAGGCATGTAGCCGTAGGTCTTTTCTCTTCTTTCATCTCAAGCTCCCGGGAGAAAGGCAGATAAGGGGACAATAGAGCAGCATTGAACACGCATCCAGCACCCCGAGTCACTACCATAAAACTAGAAAACTAGCGGTATAGGAGGTAGACAGCACACAATGAGTGAAGAGACAATCCGATCCTGAAAGAGCTCTCCTGAGCTACAACGGGAAGAACGAAGCGATAGAAGATCGCTGAGTGAATGAGATGCTATCCGCGTATATGCTTAAGAAAGGGCTGATGCTATTGTGGATTCCAATCTCAATACCCTTTGCAGATCTATTTTCTATTCAACACTCTGTTCTTTATTGCGGTTGCCTCAGCGCTTGGATTTCTTCTTCCATGGCCTGTCGCGAGGATCAAAAACAGCTTCTTATGAACTCAGAGGTTCACGAAGAGAGTGAACAGAGAGAAAAAAGGACTGATATGATGAAGAAAAACATATAGTCTTTCCCCGAGAAGTGGAAATAGCATAGCTAGTTCTTCTGGGAAGGTTGGATCTGACCGGCTTGGCTCTTTGGTACCTGTGAATGCGCCTTCACTTTATCTACCTAACCGGCAATCCATCAATCTTACCTTACTACACAGGCAAGGAAAGATAGTTTAGGTAATTCTAGGCTATTATGTACCCGATAAAATAAAAGAGGTTCCCTCTTCTCTGCCCGGTCAGTCTGATCCTCTATCTTTTTGAATCAGCTGCTCTCGAATAAGCTCTTTGCGCACTCATAGGTGTGGGACTTTCTTTGGGCATCAGTGAACGTAACCGCCGCTAGTTCTGTTACAGTAGACGCTCTTGGAGAAAGAACTTCTCTTGGTCTTGGGAATATCCTAGGAAGGAAGACAATCTCTCCTCGAAGATGGATGGCATACAGGGGGAGTTGAAGAAAAGGCCCGTGGCCTGTAGATCGATCCCAAAGTCTTTTGCAACAGCTTCGTCAATAGCAGAGGATATCCCTCCAACAGCTAAATTTGAGGATGGCACTTGCACTTGGGTTGGGAGCTTTCCCTTCTCTATGGCTAATTCCTCGCTGGCCGATCGCCTTTCACCTGGTTCTATAAAGAAAGAAATTTACCGGTGTGAGCTTCTAATTCTGACAACAGCTAAATCTAGGGCACTGCATAAGGAATAAGGAGGAGATTCCCAGGTATGAATTCAATTGATTGGGCATTTCTCTTGGAGCGATGATTCTTGGCCACTTCCTATTAAGATAAGGTTTCCCATCCGAAGTCTTTGCTGCTGTTAAAGGATTTGTTTCGCTACGCCCCTCTTCCTGAGGCCTTAGCTTCGTGATTAGGAAGCTGATTTGTGAAAATCCTCATATCCTTTCTTCCGGATGAACGAATCAGACTGAACCACTGTTGAATTTTCAGCTGCTGGCAAGGAGCTACTCTTTCCCTCCACTCCGGGCTGGCAAGCTTATATCTCTCGATAGCTGCATCGGATCTTTCCTGAAAGCTGGGCAAGGTGCGAAGCGAACTCATATCGTCGTATACCCAGGGTGCGTAAGCCTTCTGATCCTACTTTGTCGTTTAGATTATGCCAAAAAGACGGGGAAAATGATCAACTGTCACATTTTTATGCCAGTTTAGGTAGGGCTAAAATTAACTTTCAAAAAGACCGAGAAAACGCTCAACTGGCAGGATTGAACTGTCACTAAAGAGGGAAAAGTGATTGCTTCAAATTTAACCGAGAAAATGGCACATTCACATTGAAGATAATCGGCTGGCTGTGGGCTTGAAGGAAGAGAAGAATTCAAGGATAGCTTTGGTAACTATTTTCCCCACAATGCTCCAGCTGGATTGAAAGAATTCAGCAGTAAAACCGTCAGGTCCTTGTGCCTTATTTGTTTGTTTGCAGCCCTTTAGAAAGATTGTCTTCTTAACATCATCAGCCGTCATAAGAGCCACCTGTGCAGATCCTTGCTCATCAGTGAGAAAATGGCTTAGCAATGATCTGATCTCTTCAGTGTCACCACCTCAACCATTGCTATCTGCAGTTCCAAGGAAATTCTTGAAATGCAGCAAGAATTCCTTTTTAATCAAAGCAGGTTCCTCTTAATCAAAGCAGGTTCCTCAATCTCCAGTAGCAGAGGTGATAGATAGAATTCTGCTCTTAGCAGCGCTTTGACAACTCTGTGAAAATAGCTAGTGTTTTGATCACCAGCTTCAAGCCTGTTTACTCGGGATTTATCTTTCCTAGGCTCAGGAGCGTAGTAAGGGGTCTTTGGTGCGTGAATGCTTTACTTAGAGCTTGAACTAGGGGCAGCAACCATTTCAACTGGATACCATAAAGAGGGCAAGAGAGGAGGAGCCGATGAAATTATTTCGGAGTTCTTCCCCGCTGACGTCTAAGCTCTCAAGGACTCGGATTAGTCAACAGGAATGATATATAAGAAAGCTGGTAGCTCGAGCGAGGAGCGGAGCCTAGCCCTATAGCTATAGGCTATATAATATTCTATTTCCTCTGCTTTGAATAGTTAGAATAAAACTCATTGCTCATTCATTCAGAGGGTAAAGTAGATCGAGAGAGAGAATTGGCTTCTCGAGAATCTGCTGGAGTCAGATCAGTAGGGGAGTTCACACCGGGACTTTCTTAATAGAGAAAGAACCGAACCGGGGAAAGGCGATAACGACCCAGGAAATGGTGAAGTACGTGAATCGACTCCCTCTTCGAGTAATTTAACATAAAAGAAATAAGAAGGGACTTCTTTCTTGACAAGGATCCTGAATAAATCGCACATGCTCCAAGGACTTCACGGAATTAGGAGGCACACTGGTAGGTATACCAAGAGAAATGCGGGTAAGCGACGAGGGAAATAACCCCTCCATAAAAGCATGCATTTCCAGACAAGAAGATTGATTGTGGAGGAATTGTCCACATGATGAACCAAACGGAGCGGGCAGAGTGAAGTTACCATTTTAGGAGCAGATGTCCCGGCTGGTAAGGGAAATGAATGAAAGAAGCTTCTCCAATAGGAGGCATGTGTTGAGCATTTGTTTCATTCCTTTGGCAGCTGAAGTTCCAGTTCCATTTCTAGTTCAGGTTATGGTTCGAGTGGAGAAGCAGAGAGGGCATACCTTCCCTAAGTTGGTTAGATCGCCCGAACGAAGGAAGCTGTCTTGTCTCGCAATGGCAGAAGAAAGAGATATCATTGCCAATCGGGAGGAAAGGAAGAGTCATTTACCTCTTTCTCCCTATCGATGTTTGACCCTATTTTGCTCCCCGGGCCTTAGCAGCCCACCCCATAACCCGCTTCCCTCGACTGCCTTAAGAGAAGAGAAGAGGAGGGGATTTCGAAGAATGGAATTTTAATTCCAAAAGGTAGTTTACTTGCTTACTTGTTAGAGTCAGGAATCCTTGTAAATTTTTTCCGCAGGGAAATGGCTCCAAAGGACCTGTGCCTCTATCCTGACGAGGTTATCGTCACCGATGGTAGTCGCGAGTTCGCGGAGTACACAACCTTAAGGTCGTGGGTCCGACAATGGCTTAACTGCGTCAAGTGGTACTACATGGTTGCAGTATCTCCAGGCGTAACCATCCAGGATCTCTTAGACGCACCATTCGTGAATCGGAAATGGCAGGTTGAATCGACCGACTCTCAGTTGGTCCGGTTCGGCCTTGTCTTGTCTGGAAGGTTTTCTATTTTGTTGCCCAAAGGCGTTTGGCCTGTTAAGCCAATGTCCTAGTCGCTGCAGCGATTACGGATACCTCTCAGGCATCTCTACTCTGTGAGTCCCGCAGCTTTCTTTATGTTTTGTGAGTTGACTCCTTATGCTAGAGCCAACCTGGCCTACCGGTCTTGTAAACCGATAGTTCCTTTAGGTTTGACACCTGAGGGTGCCCTCCTTTGGGGTCCATACATAAAGGACCTCATCAGGGTGTTGATAAAACTAGCTAAACCGGTTTCAGTGAGGTCAATCAAATGGAGAGGTACGAAGAGGACTTTTCGGTCCTCTCCTTACTGTCGAGTTACTACGTTCCTTGCCTTTTGAACTTAATTCATGGTACCGAAAGGTAACAGAAGGAAGTAAAAGACCCTCATTATTAGGTGTACTGTGGTACCCAAGAGTTAGGTATTGTTTCGACGAAAACAACGAGTTGTTTAGTCGAATGGATATGGCCTCATTTGAAAAGGAGGTCATTCCCAACGATCCTACTCCTGTCAGAGTCCTTACCTCGGACGACTGGGTCAGTCGGTTGAAGGAGCGGGGAAGAGAGGAATATTTGCCGAAACTGGCTGAATCAGAGGTTATTAAACTCTGTTCATAGATGGCTGATGGATGTTATCCGTCAGATTACTATGGGTGGGATGCATGGATGTCTTTTCTGCCTTAGCCATTCTCCCTACGTAGCAACTTTAAGTAGATGATAGATGGGATGAGATGCTAGCCTTAGCGCAGAAGATCCATCAGGCTACTACTAAAGATAGGATGGATTGTCAGGAATGGTAGATGGAGCAAGGAAAAGCATCCAACCAATCCTGTTAGGCTGTTTTGGAAAGCGGGAAGGAAGGAAAGGAAGCGAAGTAAGCATCCAATCCTGATCTTTTCACTTTCGAGATCGAAGAATCATAGCTATCAGTGCATTAGCAAAGCAGACCCAGAAAGGGAGAGTTCTTCTTTTGCAAGAATGGGCATTACCGCAGCTTTGACTTGCAGGTATGAAGTGAAAAATGGATATGGCTATCAGTTCTGACTCTCCTGACCCGAGGTAAGTAGTTCGGCTAAGCCTGAAGAAAGAAATGTGAGAGTTTAGCCTATTAATTCACTTGACTTTAGGGAAGCCGGTTAAATGCTTTGCTTTGTGAGGGCACAGCTCACGCACGGCACAAGAGGGAAGGAACTTTCAACAGGCATGGACGGCCGGGTGAATGTCGGAAATCGTCTTCCCTTTGATGGACATGAAAAAGGATCTGCCAGGCTGTCTTACATGTCCCCAAAAGCTAAAGGGCTCCTTTCCTCGCTGATGCGCCTTTAAGAGTTCTCGTTCTACTTCCTGTTAGCTGGTAGAGTATGAACTACGACCGATGGGATTGGTACAACCACGAATCTTTTGTTTGCTTTGTTTACTGCTGGCCTTACTTAAATAGGAGTTTCTGCTTCTAGCTAGCGGCAGAAAGACCTCGGGAAAGAAAAGATAAGGCAATTTAGTTCTCATCCGCCCTTGCCTGCGAGCCTAGGAGCAGCTTCACCTTGCGTCTGCTAACCGCTGCTAAAAAGCTAGTGACCGGTAATCCGATGCTACCACCAGACTAGCCGGTATACTATAGAATTCAGTGAACTGAACCCGCAGCCAAAGAAAAGTCAGCCTAAACCTCTCAACCCCCCGAGTCCGGGGCAAAGGTTACGTTCCCTAGGTTCCCCTCTTTCCCCCCTGACTTCATGTTTTTCTGTCTTCTTTTGTGGATTCCAACTGAATTGTCATCTTTCCCGCCTTCCGCGCGGTTTCTTGGCTCAAGATATTATGATTCCCCTAGTAGTCTGACTGCTCTTTCTCTCAAGCGAAGTGCTTCTCGGGACAAAGGGCAGAAGGGAAGGTAGCTCGTGATTCTCGTCTCGGTCTTCTCGAAAGGTAGTTGAGTTCCTTCGGGTGAGAAATAATAGGAATTGATCTAGCTATAGATATAGATAGAGTGTCAGATGAAAGGTTTCGCCCCTGACTCCTTTACTTATTGATGTCGCTGATCCGCCGTTATCGTATCAGGAAATGTGGGGCCGCTCTTTCTGACATAGGAACTTACTCAAAATCGAAAGTCCGCCTAAGGGAGAGAGAAGACTATAAACAAAAAATCTAGGAGGTTTGAAGATGCTCGAGCAAAGCGAAGAGGTTTTACCTAGCATTAGAAACTGAATCCATTCTTGCTTGTTGCTTGTTATCCCTTGCTTTTAGTTAGGTATAACTCCTCTGTTATCTCCTTGTTCTAACCCTGTTGCTTCCTTTGCTTCGCCTGGAACTACCTTGCTAACACCTTCTTACAGTCTTGCTGAGCTTAGGAAGTGAAGTTGTAGGGATGAAAAGCCTATATTTCACTTACAAACAAAGGCTGAAAGCTGGTCTTTGCCAGTCACAAGAGAGCATTAGTGCTTCCCGTTAGTCTTACGAGGAGGAGAAGCACGTAATGGGAACGATATTGGAGCTTCAGGTTGGTACATTGCACGCATTAAAACCTTAACTCTTATAACCTGTCTTTCCTTGTTATCCCTTGCTTTTAGCTCGGTATAACCCCTCTTGCATTTGCTTGTAATTCCTTCTTTCCCTCGTTCTCTCTGCCGTAAACCTGCTTACAGTGCTGTTAATCTTAGTAGCGTAGTTGACTAAGGGCAAGAGCAAGGAAAGGAAATGGCATTTGGCCATAGAAGGTGCAGATGAATAAGCGGTATTGGAGGAGGGAACAGCCATAGTTGATGCATCGAATGCTAGTGCAATAAGACTTGATGAAGGCGGCACTTGCCTTCAAGCTTGAAACTGATTGACCATGAGAGTCAGATCAATAGTCTATCCCCGAGCACATGAATGAGTGTGTGGCAATTCATTGGGATGACCGCCGGGGTACTTACTTGAGCAAGGGGTAAGCCTTCTCTTTTGTACCTTCATTCAAAGCATCGAAAGGCGAAAGAAGACTATAAAGCATATTCCCATAGAAAGACCTTGATCAAAGAACGAAGGGATTCCGGGCGTCAAGCGTGACTCTAGTCCTTCTTTCGGCTAGCGGACTCATTCAATACCCTATCTATTGAGCTACCTTTTGTTCAATTGGATACTCGAAGCGAAGGGAAAGCTTTTCGCATAAAGGCATTGATGAGCTAAAGGAGCAAGCAGAACGGGAAGAACGTCAGTTCCCAACTCTTAGAAAGAAAGTAAACCAATGTGCCCGAGAGAAGCCTAATCAAAGAATGCTGAATCCTGGACGGGAGAAGCTGCTAACAAGAGGTTAGCTGCACTTATCAATAGCTGTGGAGTCGCCGAAAGCGATAATTCAATAGCAGTCTTCCGACTGAATAAATCTGAGTGTGGTTAAGCGGTCAGAAGTTGTTCCGGATCCATTAAAAGAATGGGGAGGAGAACTTGAATCTAGCTAGGGTACCGGGCAATAACAGTGAGAGGAAAGCGCTACGAGGACCCGAGAGATAGAAAGCTAACCCGGGAATAGGAAACTAGCAGTAAGGGTATTACGCTTCAAGAGAAGTGGAACTCACTCGAATAGAGAGAGTCTAGGCTCACTCACTGGTCAAGGGCTAGTATAGCAAAGAGGCTTTCAATTCCCGCAAAGCAAGTGGGAATTTCCGTGAGCATTAAACTCCTGTATGGTCTTTACCGCTTGGGAACCTCAAAGCTGCTCTATGGCTCGCTGGAGTTAAATCAAGCTATTGATCATATTCAGCCTTCTTCGGCTGATGAAAGTACTAACTTCCCTTGAGACTGAGATTTTAGTTTTCAGTTCAATTGTCATATATTCTTCCCCTGAATTGAAAGGCATTCTGTATCTTTATGAAGTTAACTAAATCGATTAGGTCATACTACTGGTCGGGTACTTAAACTTAATATAAGAATAGGCTCTGTCGCTTCTAGCTTGCCTACCCGCAAACCCTGCCCTTAGGACTAGGTTGGAAACTCCCAAGAGGATGGGGCTTGCTCACTCGCTTTCAAGACGGAAGAATTAAAGTTTTTTCCTCCGGTGAGATTTTAGCTCTACTGCATCCGGGACTTGATTTCATTAGAGAGCTAGCGGCTCCTGTGGAGGTTGGTAGTTCCCCATCTATCAGCCATAGATCTGGCTGTTTTCCTCCCGCACCCTTATCGGGATTAAGGAAAGCCGGTTTCCATCCTTTGTCAGGACCCGAAAACCTAGTTACCAACCTCTCTTGCATTTTACTTTTTTGGAGTCGTTTTCTATACTATATTTTTTTCAATGTTATAAATCATTAGCATCAGCTATGAGTGCATCTGCTAGGTTCCCATTCCTGCTCAACAACTTGAGAGATTAAGTTCATCTGCGGACCAGTAACAGCCCCTACCTGTTAGCAACTATGGAGCTAATGAACCTTTGCCTTTCTTTCTTATCTTTCTATCCCTGCCTGTATCCTATCCTTAGAGCTCCCCTTTGCGTTGATTATAGGCCTTTTCTTTGCCCTTTGGGAGAGGTAAGGTATAGAGCTTGAATCCCCCAGCTGACATCTTATTCTCCATTGGGCATCCTCATGGCATCTACTTCTTAAAATAAAAGATAAAAAGCTTTTGCCGCTCTTTCCTTGGCTTTCTTTCGCGTACGTGTGCTCGTCTATCCTTTAATAGAAAGAAGCAATTTCTCTGTTCGAAATCAAGCTACAGGCCATCTTTGATGGCGGTAGAACAGCTAGCAAGAGGTGCCCAGGTACCGTTAACAAGCTCATGAATTTAACTTTCAAGCGAACCCCATGCCTTATGGTTTGAGAGTCCGTTTGATTATAAGCCTTTAGAATGGTTATATATACTTTAGAAAAGGGCTATCTCTCTCTAGCTTTCCTTTCTTGCTTGCTTTCTAGCCCCGATGCCAATGCCCTTTCTGTTCTCGAGTCTTTGCAATCTTCTGCCATTCCTCGAGTACTAGCACTTTGAAATGGTTAGACCACTGTCTTCGAGTCCGGTTGAGAAATAGCGGATTTGAGTACCGGGAAGTAAGTATGAGTAACCGGGTCTGGTTGAGTAACTCAGGATAGAGAGAGTCCTTCATTTCTAAAGTATGAATAAATAGTAGACATGTAGCTGCCTTTTAGGTATTGAATCCCTGGCCGGGAAGCGTGAACGATAACATGAGTCTTTAAGGACAGAGTGACCCCGTGGGTTGTCCATTCTTTCGGGTATTCACTCAAAAATCATTGAATTGAATAAGGCTATTCGACTTAGGACTCCCTTACTAAGCTTTCAGGAAAGTCTGAGATCTCATTGTCTTCCTAAAGCCTTTTTAATCCTAAATGAACAGATATAAGATAGATGTAGAGACTCATCCTTGATTCCTATCGGTCAGGGCCCTTGAAGAACCCTCCACGAATTATCGATAGTAGTTTACTAATCCAAGGAAGGAGTGATGCGAAGAATTGCTTTCTTTCGTACCCATTCACAAGAAAGAAGGGTCTCAAGCAGTGTGTTCATGGTCACTCAGAACATAGGATTTTCGGCATCAAAGAGCGCGTGGGACAGGTGAGGGAAGGAAGGGCGGGATGAAGCAAGCAGCCAATCCCTTGCAGGTTAAAAATAGCAGCATCAGTATTAAAATTATAAACACTATGGGGTGGGGCCTGCCAATAGGTGTTTGCACAATTTGTAGCTTCTCCTTCTTATACTATTCGAAGAAGCTGATTGCTTTGTTCACCACATCCACAGGATAGTTCTGTATGTCCTGGAACTGCAGCAAATTTCTATCACTCCATAAAGCCCATGCAACTACTAGCATCAGTTCCAGCTGCTCTTCATCAAGACACTTCCCCATCTCCTTCACCCAATCTGAGAGAGAGCCTGCATCTGTTGAGTATGAAGGGCTAATGGGCAGAGTAGCCAAATGCCAGATGCCCAGGGGCAGCCCTTTAAAACATGAATGGTAGATTCAGGCTCCATTCCACATCTGTCACAAAGCAG